ACCGTAAGGCTTAGAGAGAATATAGGTATAGAATAGATAGTTATCCACCTTGATAGTTTATTTTTATGTATGTTTTTTTTTATGTTATGAAAAAAGTCAACAAACAGTGAGTCTTACTATTCCTACATGTTTTATTTTTTTAGGATAGGAGCATTCACTTGATATTCCCAAAGCATGTATATCGTATTTGTGCCTAATCTTTACTGATTCTACCGGCCCAGCCAGAAATACCATAATATAGGAACTTGTTACGGCTGGATTTTGGGGATTGCTTCATCAACAGCCTTAAGTCATGATTCCATTTTGACTCTACACCATTGATTCCACTATGATTAGTGATCAATAATGGAATAATTCTTTCATTTCATAAGGATAGGAGACATAATTCACATGGATATAGTAAGTCTCGCTTGGGCTGCTTTAATGGTAGTCTTTACATTTTCCCTTTCACTCGTAGTATGGGGAAGGAGTGGACTTTAGAAGTACTATTAATTGAGTAATCGAATTGTATCAATTGTTTAATTGATTGTTGTTTTATTTTACGAACTGTTTAAAAAAAAAAAATGCCTCTGTTTTCAAATTCTACTGTACTATAGTAAAATATGAATAAGAAAATACACTAATGAATAATAACCATTCGAGCAAACAATGAATGATTACCATAGTTGTATTTCGAAACTCAAATCAACAGAATACATATGATAGGATTTTTTCCACCCAAGTTCTTTCTATTCTATTTTGATTTTTGATTTGATGAACCGGTTCTTACCAGAATTACAGATATTACAATAAAAAACAAGCAACCTTTCTTTTTTCCTTTATTTGTTTCACCCTCTTTCTTTACTTTTACACTTTTACTGTTCCAAGAGAAAGTTGTTCTGCTATTACAGCGATACATACTTTCTACTGCAAGCTCTTAGTAATTGTCCAAACAAAACAGGTCCTACGCATAAAAAATCTTGCTTGCGTTGAGCGATCTATATATCATACATTTAACATTTTAGACTTCTAGAAATTTTATTTATTTTTTTTTTAGGCTTTATCAACTCATCTAATGTCATATTTAAGCATGACAAATCAACGAATCTACTACCCCTTTTCCAGATCCGAAGAAGTTACCATAGAACTTCATGAACCATCTGTTTATAGCTCAATCGATGACTTCTTTGGAATGGTAAAAAAAAAAAAAAGAAAAAGGATTCCTTGGTTTTCTTTTATATAATTTTATATAAAAAAAATACCCATACCTTTCTTCCTACATTGATTGTTTTGATCTATCTCGGGATCCTTATTTAATTATAATAAGCCTAGAAATTTGGATAGAACAGTTGACCTTCAATTAATTTATTATTTATTTCGGATTGATCAATCATATAAATGGCTGTTGCGACGAAGACGAAAATAAATATAAATAGAATTAGAGTGCTTTTTTACATATTTTATTTATATTATATTTACTTTACATAAATAATTGTACATACGTATTGGAAATTGATCCATGTTATCAAGCCTATATCTGTATAAAAATTTATATTATATAATAAAATAATTTATATTATATAATAAAATAATAGATAGTCTACAATACTAGATAGTGTGGTAGAAAGATATATATTTATATTTAAATTATATAATATTATAATATAATTTAAATTATATAATTTAGTTCTTTCTACCATACTATCTCAGATAGTGTCGATTCCAGTCCGATCATTTCATTTAAGACTTGGAGTTTAAATCCTTTTCTTCAATCATTGATAAGAAGTCAAAATATCAGTCAACTTAATCATTTTGACTGACTGTTTTTACATAGATGATAAGTAAAAAAGCAGTAGGAACTAGAATAAACAATGCAGTAGCAATAAATGCGAGAATATTTACTTCCATAATCTTATTGTTTTTTTTCTTCGCAATAACTCGGGATCTAATCCCATAGAGATGAGAAATTTGACTGCTGTAAATTAAATGGGATGAATTGCATCCTAATGATACTGAATAGGATCAATGTTATGAATAACAATATCTAATCTATCAAATCGACTCATCGTCGAGAATTGAATAGTATAACATAGGAAGATCCTTTATCCATACCGAGTAAAAATGGGATTTCTGATCCGATAAAGAATCCTACTGAATTTTTCATCCTTTTCCACTCTTTTCTATAAACAGTCCTCTTCTTTATACAATATCTTTCCTTAGACTTATACAAATTATCTGATGAGATATCATATGACCTCTATTCTATTGGCTATAGACCCAAGTAGTAGAAGTGCAATAGAAAAAATGACGCGTTGAACTCTAAGCTTTTTTTATGAATCGATATCGGATCGTCGGATCCTAGTTCGGGACTGACGGGGCTCGAACCCGCAGCTTCCGCCTTGACAGGGCGGTGCTCTGACCAATTGAACTACAATCCCAACAGGATGTACAGCATACATATTCTTGTGATATCATAAGAGCATTCTATTTGCTGTGTTGTAACATAGACACGAATGATATACGGATATCCACGTAGAATAGATATGGACTATACTCTATCTAGTAATATAGTAAGAGTATAAGAGTAACATGGTTTAACTAGTAATCCTGTGATTCTTTTTATTGCTACAAGATTGATTATCAACCTTTCAATGAGAAAAAACAACAAAAATTCAACTCTTTTCTTTATTCTTCCATATTAGGCATTTCTGGAAAACAAATTGGTTATATCATACTCAAAAGAAAGCGGCGAATTTTTGGGCCGAGCTGGATTTGAACCAGCGTAGACATATTGTCAACGAATTTACAGTCCGTCCCCATTAACCGCTCGGGCATCGACCCAGGAAGAATCAATTCAATTATAATTATATAAAATATATTATATTTATATTCTAATTTTATATAAATTTATAATTTTATATAAATTAGAATTAAATTAAATTATATAAAGATATATATATGATATGGATATGGTTTTTTTGATAATTGATAATCCACGATCAACTTACTTTCGCAGTACCCTACCCCCAGGGGAAGTCGAATCCCCGCTGCCTCCTTGAAAGAGAGATGTCCTGAACCGCTAGACGATAGGGGCATACCCGCCCGACCACCACCAGGCTATGATCATAGTATCATCAGTTTTTCGGAATTGTCAATACAAAAAAATATATTATATAAATAATATAATAACGTAATGGTATGATTAGATCCGAAAGACCTTTCCCACTTTCACGATTCTCACGATTCTATATAATTAGAATTTTAAATAATTTTTTATGGTTCATAAATGCCCCATTATCCCATTAAATTAGTTATATACATTACATTCATTATATACATTAAATTATATATTTTATTATAATTATATATAAACTATACTATAATATATATAAACTATACTATAATATTAAACCAAAGAAGTATAGTATTCTTTTAGTTCAAGTAGTGATTGGTCTAACAGAAAAAGGATAGAAGTTTCATTTATTCAATTTGCACTAATTGATTTGTTCAGATAAGACATCATTCAATCAAATTTCGTAAATCTATGTCGTCGTGTTGGTACACGTATCAAGTAAATCTTGTTCTGATGGATCGATAAAATAAAAGCAAAAACAATACAGAAAGTGATATCGATCTTGAAACAATTCACTGTATTGGTATTTCTCAAAAAGGGCATTTGACCCTAGACTTTACTTCTGACTTCACTTATTTTCTTAAGTAAATCCAAGATCTTGTTCTTGAATGAGTTCCTATGCATACATGTATCTATGTATGTAATATATGTACATATATACATACAGTAAACTCATAATGGAAAATGAATTGCTAATTCATTTTTTTTGAAAGCCCTTTTAACTCAGCGGTAGAGTAACGCCATGGTAAGGCGTAAGTCATCGGTTCAAATCCGATAAAGGGCTTTTTCCATGAAACTCCAGTCTTCGTTTTTCAGTCGAGAGGAGAATAGAGAGATCTTGTTGATATTTGTCAAAAAGATAACCGCCATTATAAAGCACCATTATATTATAATGTAATGAGTATTATCGGTTATAGTTTGCAAAGTTGTTGAACATTTATTCATTATGTTAATTAATCATTACACTTTTTAGGGGAAGTCCACCTTGTACTGTAGTGGTATAGTAGTTCCCCTCATGTTTCCTTATTCATATTTTTTGATCCCGGGGCCTAACTATTCTAGATATCTAATCTTTATTATTAATCACCAAACTCAAGTATTCCAATCAAACCCATCGTTAAAGTAAAAAAAAAAGTAAGTGGACCTGACCCGTTGAATCATGACTATATCGGCTATTCTGATATTCAAATTCTATAGAGATGAAATTAAATTATAGAAGCGGACTCTTTTTTATTTTATTTTTTCTTTTAACCATACAAGAATTTGTCGATATTTCAGGTTTCATCTTCTTGTTACTGGATGCTCCATAGGAATAAATTGCTATTTATTTCCCCCACAAAAAAGTTTATTTCGATAATAAATAAATTTTTCAATCTCTTTATTTGATTCTGGAATCAAATTTTGTTGTTTTGTTCCGCCAATGCAATAGGGAACAAATGTGATAAAGGGGCTTTCATTTCTAGTTTACCATTATTTAATATTGAATTTAGTATTTCAAATTTCATTTTATTTATGGACAGAGAAAAAAATAAGAAATTTTTTTATCTACCGGATAAAGGTAAAGTAAAAAGAGAAATATTCGAAGTTCATTTTTTTTGTTCGACCCGCTAAAAGAGGTACTCTGGCATTTGAGTTATAGGACAATTCGGGGTTCAAAAGGTTATTAAGAAAAAAATAGTAAAGACTAATCAAACTAATGGATTTACCCAGGTCGGTTTGTAGTCTAATAGAAAAGAAGAATTTTTATCTTCGAAACCCATTGGAAGGGGTATTGGACGAGACAAAGAATCGTCCATAGATAATCGAACTACCATATGCCCTGGAAAAAAAATTCTATGAGGTGTTCGGAAATGGTTGAAGTAGTTGAATAGGAGGATCAGGATCACTA